GACCCGAAAGCATAAGAATGCAGTGGGCCCCCCCTTTTTTTTCTCAATCTGATTCGAGGGGGCCCGCCGAGTTCTTAATAAACATAATACTTTAGTCGTATAAATCAAAAAAAAGGGGGGGACTCCCCTTTTTCTGATATTCAATCAAAAAAATTCCATTCAGTAAAGCTAAACAAATTTTCCTTTCTAAAGTATAAAGCAAGGTTATTATGAACCTGAAAAAAAAAAATATATGAACTAAGAATTCAAATCTTTGATGAGTGGGATCAAGAATCATTATTATTTCGACACAAGAAAGAGGTGTAGAAAATTTCTTTTCTTGTGCCGAAGGCTAGGAAAACGATTAGAAATAATACCTCCTAGAATTCTTTGTTTTCCTTATTTCGCCTTTACTTTTCCGCTTCCTTATCTTATGCTTAGTATCTAGTTGAATTTGATTCTATTAGAATAGAAAAGCTATTTATAGATTCTATGACAATTAAGTCTGACAATAGGGATACAATCACACCGCTCTAGTTTAGATTAAAAAAAAAAAGAAAACAAATAAAAGGGATAAAATCAACTAGTCTTTTTACCAATTACCAATATACATACTATGACTAGAAATGTAGTACAAGGAATTTCTAAAAAAAATCTGATATAATCTAATATAATCTGGTATTATATAAAAAGAATAGAAACAAAAACAATTTTAACAATTTTTTTTTGATGATCAAAAAATTCTTCTTAGAATTTTGTTTTTTTTTTAATAACTTGAATTTGATAAATCGGCATATCTAGAAATTCATTTCGGACAATTGAACCTTTTCAAACTGTTTCTTTTTAAGAATCAAAAAGATTTGTGCCAAAATAACAGATGCAAAAAAGAACAAAAGTCCTTGAACACGTAATGGGTCTTGAAGTACTATTTCTGCATCTCCCTGACCAAATCCGCCCACATTAGGATTACTCGTTAATGGTTGATCACGTTTGACGGATTCACCCTCTGAAACAAGAAGTTCTGGTCCTGGAGGGATAATATCAACCACTTGACGCCCCTCGGGCGCATCTGTTATGGTTATTTCGTACCCCCCCTTTTCTTTTCGTATAATTCTGCTTACGACACCTGCCGCTGTAGCATTATAAACCGTATTGTTACTCTTGCTCCCGTCGGGATAAATCTGGCCCCTTCCTCTGTTTCCACCTACATATATGGGATATTTTAAGAAGTGAACATCTTTTTTAGTAGCGGGGTCCGGAGAAAGAATAGGAAAGGTTATTTCATTATATTTCTGACCGGGAACAGGCCCTATCACAAGAATATTTTTTTTAGTGGGGCGATAACTCTGAAAAGATAGATTACCCATCTTTTCTTTCATCTCTGGCGAAATACGTTCGGGGGGGGCTAATTCAAATCCATCGGGTAAAATAAGAACAGCCCCCACATTCAAAGCTCCCCTTTTACCATTAGCAAGAACTTGTTTCAGTTGCATATCATAAGGAATTCGAACAACTGCTTCAAATACAGTATCCGGAAGTACCGCTTGTGGAACTTCCATTTCTACGGGCTTATTAGCTAAATGACAATTGGCGCATACAATACGTCCAGTTGCTTCGCGTGGATTTTCATAACCCTGCTGTGCAAAAATGGGATATGCGTTTGAAATGGATTCCGGAGTTATTATATATATCATGAGTGATACGGAAATGGAACGAATAATCTCTTTCTTTAGCCAAGAAAAGGTCTTTCTAGTTTGCATGGTCCAATCGTTGATCCAAAAAATTTCTACAATAAAATTAGGTAGGGCACTAGGCGAGTTCCCTATCCACGATGCTGTTATTTACTGAACAATTTTTACAAATTCTAAAATATGAGAAGAATCCGAAACTCTTAGATGGAAAATAATTGTATAAAAAAAAAAATACGATTTTGAACTGTACAAAATAAGAAACATTTTAATTGGATTGATGGATCATCTTTCAGTCATTCATTGAATGATAAATCACTACGAGTGACGGAGATAGACGATTTAAATAACGGAAAATCCAATATTTAAAAATTGTATCGAGAATAACCGGAAAGGTGGAAACAAGTCCCGATATAATTTGATCGTTATGAGCAAATCCAAAATCTTTGTAGACGGAGCCAATCATTAGTTCCCAACCGTGGGGTGAATGGAATCCTATACATAAATCAGTTACCAAAAGAATAGAAAAAGCTTTTATTGTGTCACTTAAATTATATAGGAATTCTTGAACCCAAGAATTAAGAATAAGAAGTTCTTCATTACCTAGAATAGAATAACCACTTAGAATAAGGAAAGAGATTATATTTGTCGAGAAGCGAAAAATCGTATGGATACGATCCTCATTGTGTATCTTGATCAATTGTATCGTTTCTTTGTGGATTATGCTATGAAACTTTTGTAGATGTGTTTCCGGGTATTCCTTTATAATTTCGTCAAAAAAGAAGAGTTCCTCTAATTCTATGAATCTTTCTAGAATAAACTTTTCGTGCCTATCATTAAAAAAGGTTTCGGATTTACTGGTATTCCACCAATTAATCATCCAAGATTCCAGACTTTTATTAAATGAAAAAGAGATTAACCAGGGCAAAAAGACTATAGATATAAGATATAGAAACGGAGAGAATGCTTTTTTTTTTTCATTGTTTTGTCTGTGAATTTTTAATGAACCCATCTCATTCGTCGACTTTATCCGATTTAATATTTCGATCAATTATAAGTTCTATTACAAGGCTTCAAATCTCTGAACCCATTCCGCGTTTTTTATTTGTCAGTCATTGGTTAGTCCTTAAATTTAGAAAGAATACAGAAATAGCCGAAGAAGAAGAAAGAGTACACGAATGAAGAAAAATAATATTGTTTCCAAATATCCCAATTGCTTAAAAATTCAAAGCAATTCTCTTTTTTCGATGAATGCTCAAAAGAGTCACTTCAAATCAAATTAGGCTTTCGAGATAAAAGAATACCTTTCTACCAAAAAAAATAGCAAATATTTTGAAAAAAAAATCGGTCAACTACCCATAGCCGCGGGAGTAATTAAGAGAAATTTATGAAGAATGGTGTGATAATCAAAAGTAAGTGGAAAAAGCAAAATAAGATGGAAGGGTTATAATTTTAAGTCTTCCAATCCTTTGCTTATTAAGGAATAAAAAAGATAAAAAAGAGGAGTCGATTGACAAAAATAAAGTAGAGATAATATACAAGATATGATCGATCCATATCTAACGTATCAATTTAAAAAAATTTCTTTATTCTATCTATTATTCTGAAATGTTTTGTTTTGATCTCTGAGATCAGTCTAGTATTTAAATTTGTTAGTTATTTTTTTTTTACTGAATTTAATGACTTTACATACGCATAAAAGAAAGGGTTGGTTTGCGGACAAAAAAAGCTTTTTTTTTATAAATGTTCTGTATAGATATAATTAATATCCATCTTCTTTGGTTCATCAGCATTGTGACGAAATGCCCGTTAACTTTAACTTATACTCTAAAAAAAAGAAAAAAAGAGGGAGACTCTTGGATTTTTCATTCTTGCTAAAAAAATGGTCATTCTTTAGTTCATTTCAAAATACTTCAATTGGTACACGCAAAAAATAGGCCAATTCCGCTGCTTTTTGCTCAATTTCTCGTGGAGTCAAATTCTCATCAGTACGAGTCAAAGGAATGACCCCCTGTCCTTTGATTTCCAGATAAAGGGCATGCCGAGTATAAATACCCTCTTTAACTTCTATTCGGATAGACTGAACATCTTTCATAAGGAATCGGAGTAAGATGCGACGATTTTTTCCGGGAAAGCCCCAACGAAAAATACATACTATTCCCTCGTTTCTATCAAATCGATCATACCCACTACCCACATTCCACAAAATTGTGCACCACAAATAAGAACTAATAAATAAACCGGCGATCCCATAGAAAGACATCACGATTCCTTGTGGAAAAAAAATTATTTGCTGAGACGGAAATAAAGATATCCAATTTCTGTCAAGATAACTGGAAATCCCAACCAATAAAAATCCCAATGAACCTAAAAAAAGTATAAAGGCCCAGCAGAAATTACTTGTTTTTCGAGATCCCGCTATAAGTTCTATCCATATACATTCTGATCGCCAATTCATACTAGATCCAGTTGCATTTTATTGGAAGTGGGAGACTAGCCAAAACGAATTTGACTGTACTTTTTTTGTTTCCGAAGTCATTTTCATCAACTCGCGCTATTCTGATGTGAATCGTTAGGAAAAATTCATCCAATTCCGTAAATCTAAAAAACTAGAAAACCCCTCAGATGATTCCCTATCTCCACACATATGGATATATTGGCTTTATAGTTAGTTTAAGTATCCGATCGTAATTTATTTTCAAATCGACCATTTACTCATATATCATCTTTATGCCTATAGAAATTAAGAATCCTTTCCTTTCTGTTTGAAGGAAGCTGTATGGTATACCCTATTATACTAAATAGATATCTGTGTTATGATCCAAGTCTAAGTCTTGAAAAAAAAAAATAGATGAAATTTCCCCCCATCGGATCTAAAAAATCTTGTTTTTTTGAACATAAAGAAATAGAGAAGCCATTGCAATTGCCGGAAATACTAACCCCACTAAGGGCACAAAAATGGAGGGGAAATTGTTGAGAATTGTCATAGAAATGGGCACCTCGATTTAATATTTGTACCTATTTTTTATTCTTATATTGAATTTTTAATTGTTATTAAATTAACTGTTATTAAATTATTAAATTGTTATATTAATATTTTTACCTATTCATATATAATATTACCTATTCATATAGAATATTGTTTTGTTATGTTAGAAAGATATCTTATAATCATTATAATTATACTAAGTATATGGAAATAACTATATATAATAAAGTGTAAGTAGTGTAAAACTAACTAAATAGACTTATTTATTTTTCTACATGAAATATATGTGTTTCTACATAAAATATTTGTGGGATAAGCTTTGTTATTCTTTTATCTTTTTCTTGTCTTATAATTATAAATAATTAATAATTTTCATTTTCTAATTTAACTTTATTTAAATTTAATAATAATAATAATAAAAAGAGTATTCTTGCGCGACAGTCTATATATAGAAATATGCGAGATATAGAAATATACAAGACTCTATATTTTGCATATTTCTATATATAGGGATAGGTAAGAAAAGAAAATGAAATTCGTTTTCTTTTTTATTTACCTTGCCCAATTTAAGAACAATTTCGTGTAAGAAAGAATTTTTGTTCTTTTACCTTGTTGATAGAGATTAGCAATAATCAGGAATTAAAATTAGGAGTAATCATAAATATCGCTAAAAAAAAATCATCTGCATGTCCTTCTATTCTAAATTGACTCTTATGTTATGTCACAAAAAAAACCATTCTTCCGATTTTTCCTTGAATTCCAATAAATAAATACTTGTTTGCCCGAAATAAAGAAATAAAAAGAAAGAAAATAATTTAAATAATTTAATTAAGTTAAAGATCTACTTGATTTATGATTCAATTTATGATTCAAAGGAAAGAAAGCGTGGAGCTGAAATAACTCATTCAGAACGCCCTTTAAAAGATTACGTGGTACGATTGAATCGAATAAACCCTTATGGAATAAAAATTCAGCTGCTTGTGAACCTTCAGGTACTGTCTTATTCAATGTTTGTTCAATTACTCTTTTACCTGCAAATGCAATGTGTGCGTTGGGTTCAGCAATAATGATATCCCCTAACATACCAAAACTCGCCGTCACGCCCCCAGTCGTAGGCGATGTAAGGATTGAGATATAAAATAACTTTTTATTCGATTGATAATCATATAAAGCGGAAGATATTTTAGCCATTTGCATCAAGCTCAAACTTCCTTCTTGCATACGCGCTCCCCCGGAAGCACACACTAGAATAAGAGGTAAAAACTTATTGGCAGCATACTCGATCAAACGAGTGATTTTCTCGCCTACTACGGATCCCATACTACCCCCCATAAACTGAAAATCCATAACCCCAATTGCTACGGGAATGCCATTTAGTTGACCTATACCTGTTTGAATGGCTTCGGTTAATCCTGTCTTTCTTTGATAAGAATCAATACGACCTTTATAAGGTTCGCCCTCCGAATGAAATTCGATGGGATCCCGAGATACCATGTCTTCATCCATAGGATCCCAAGTACCTGGATCAATCAAAAGTTCAATTCTATCTGAACTACTCATTTTCAAATGATATCCACATTGTTCACAAATATTCATTCTTGATTTCAAAATTTTCTTATAATTTAATCCATAACAAATTTCGCATTGAACCCACAAATGTCTGTATTTTTGAGTTACATCAAGATCATGAGAATTTTCCCTTCTAATAAAATCCCTAATCTTCGTGCTAGTTCTTAGACTGGACCTTGCGTTTTCACTATTGTTTCCACTTTCACCAAAAATGGAACTATAAACGTAACCTTCGCTGGAATTGTCACTGCCACTTAAAATATAACTATCAATGCAGATTTGAGAATGAAGGTGACTATCAATACAACTAGTGATGTAATTATTCCACCTATATTTAGTATCATAATCATAGTGGGAGTCGTCCCTACTAGACCTATTATTCAAATAACTAGTATTCAAATAACTAGACTTCCAATAATTAGAAAAAGAACTTTCTAGTTCACTCATAAAAGAATGATCGTTATCAATCTCAAAAATTCGATTTTCCATATCAAAATATATGGTATAACTACCCCTATTACTATCCCGAACTAACAAAGTGTCATCAGCACTGCAATTCCGAATACCCCTGCCCCCGGCTAAACGATCAACACTGCTGTAACTAGAACTCTCACTATTCCCCCAATCATCTGGATTTTTATCTGTATCATTTAGAATTTTGTCTTCACTTACACTGATATTTTCAATAGGACCAAAACTATCGATTGATTTACTTAGCATACACCTGTATTTTAACTCCACATTGGATAACATCGAATTGAACCACCATTTTTCCATAGAGCTTTCTCACCACTATGTACATCAAAATAAATAGATGAATAGTCATTCGATGAAAAATCATTTGAATATTTCATTTCCTCTCAGAATAAGCATAGAAATCCAATCATTAGAGTTATTTATTAACTAATAATGAGTAGGTACTGAGTGGTAAAAATAATTTGCTTTTGCTTTTTGTTTGTAATAACCCGCAGTATTACTTCACTATATATGATTATGATAGAACTCTCTAAAGTGAATAAAAATCGAATATTAAAGTGAATAAAAACTATCAATAAAAATGAAAAAAAAAAAATAATAATAATAAATAAATAAAATAAAACTAATTTGTCATGTTACGTCAAATTCACATTGAGAAAAGCAAAATTTCTTTTCTCCTAGGAATAGGAAGAAGAACATTTTTTTTTGGAAAATCTCGTCTATTAACTCGCCTAGTCTATACATAAATTTGTATTCCACCACGGAACAAAAAAGACAATATACAGGATGGGTAAAAAA